CTTCCAAAATGAAGGGGACTAACCAGGAACAAGAGGGATTCACCGGAAAAGATCCTTCTCCTTCCTTTTTTTCGGAAGAAAAGGCGGATCCGAACAAAATCGCTGAAACGAAAGATGAATTCCACTTTCGATTCACAGAGACAGACTATAAAAATAGACCCGTTTCTGATTCTTCTGATTCTGAAGAGTCTTATCTGGATGAAAATCATGAATTCGATAAAAAAACGGAAAATAAAGACCTTTTTTTCTTTAACAAACCTCTTGTGACTCTTCTTTTCGATTTGAATCGATGGAATCGACCATTTCGCTACATAAAAAATGATCAAATTGAGGGGGGTGTCAGAAAGGAAATGTCACAATATTTTTTTGACATATGCCAAAGTGATGGAAAAGAAAGAATCTCTTTTACATATCCTCCTAGTTTATCCATTTTTTTGGAAATGATAAAAAGAAGGATATCCCCGCATACACTCGAAAAATCTTCATCTAATGAGCCCGACAACCCTTGGGTTTATACCAACAAACAAAAAGTGAAAAATTTCAACAACGAGTTTCTAAATCGAATTGAAGCTCTAGACAAACAAAAAGTGAAATTTTTCTTCAACAACGATTTTCTAAATCGAATTGGAGTTCTAGACAAACAAAAAGTGAAATTTTTCTTCAACAACAATTTTCTAGGAGTTCTAAACAAACAAAAATGTATTTTGTTGGATATACTCGAAACAAGGACTCGATTGTGTAATGACGATTCTAAAAAAGAATACTTATTCCAAAGCTATGATCCTTTCTTGGACTTGGACGGATCATCAAGGAGGACAATATACAAATCACCATCAATCCTAAAAAATTTCATAGAGAAATTTGGGAAAAATCGGATTCGTGGTCTCCTTCTTCCGGATACTGATTACCACGAATTTGAACAGAAAATAAATGGATTTGAACCATTATCAACAGAAATTGTAACGGATGCTAATGGTCAAAAAATTAGCAGAAAATCAGAAGAAATGAGTAAAAAAGTCCCTCGATGGTCATACAAATTAATCACCGAGATAGAACAAGAATCAAACGAATATCCGGAAGAGGCACCAGACGATCATGAAATTCGTACAAGAAAACCCAAACGTGTAGTCATTTTTACTATTAACCAGCGGGATCTTGATCCTACTATTGTGAATCCTAATACGTCCGATGAACCAGAGGAAGTGGCTTTGATACGTTATTCACAAAAATCAGACTTTCAACGAGGTCTAATCAAAGGTTCTATGCGGGCTCAACGGCGTAAAATAGGTATTTGGCTATTCTATCAACCACATGCACATTCCCCTCTTTTTTTGGACAGAATCCGAAAATTCCCTTTTTTTGATTTTGATGATATCTCCGGGGTGATTAACCGAATTTTTAGAAATTGGGTGCGGAAAGGGGAAGCATTCAAAATTGTCGAGTATACAGCAAAAAAAGAAGAAAAAAAAGAGGAGAACAGAAAAAGGGAGGAAGCGCGAATAGAGATAGCAGAGGCCTGGGATGACTTTCCATGTGGGCAAGCAATAAGAGGTTTGCTGTTATTAAGTCACTCTTTTTCTAGAAAATATATTAGATTACCTTCATTCATAATTGCGAAAAATATTGGACGTATGTTGCTATTGCAACGTCCTGAATGGTTTGAGGATTTCGAGGAATTGAATCAAGAGATGCATGTTAAATGTACCTATAATGGTGTTCCATTATCCGAAACAGAATTTCCGAAAGATTGGTTCCTGGACGGTATTCAGATAAAAATCTTATTTCCTTTCCGTTTGAAACCTTGGCACAAATCGAACCTAGGATCCTCTGAGAAAAATCTAATGAAAAAGGATTTTTGTTTTTTAACAGTTTGGGGAAGGGAAGCTGCACGTCCTTTTGGTTCGCCCCGAAAACAACCTTCCTTTTTTAAACCCATTTTAAAGGAACTCGAAAAAAAAATGCAACAATTACGGAAGCACTATTTTCAAGCTCGAATAGTTTTCAAAGGAAAAACTCAATTATTTCAACAAGTTTCAAAAGAAACAAACAATTGGGTTATCAAAAGTCTTATTTTTATAACAAGAATAATAAAAGAACTTTCAAAAGTAAATCCAATTCGATTATTGCGGTTAAAAGAAGTAGAAGTATATGAATCGAGTGAAATTAAAGAAGAAAAAGATTCCATAATCAGCAATCAGATAATTCACGAATCAGTTAATCAAATTACATCTCCGAGTTGGAAAAATTCTTCAGTGACAGAAAAAAAAATGAAGGATCTCACTGATAGAACAAGTACAATTCGAAATCAAGTAGAAAGAATCACAAAAGAGAAAAAAAAAGTAACTCCAAGAATCAATAATCTTAGTCCTAACAAAACAAGTTATAATGCTAAAAGATTCGAAAAATGGCAAATATTAAAAAGAAGAGCTGCTGGATTAATCGCTAAATTACCCCTGTTTTTCAAATCTTTCATTCAAAGAATATACACAGATATCTTTTTATCTATCATGAATATTCCCAGAATGAATACAGAACTTTCTCTTGAATCAACAAAAAAAAAATCCATTTCTAATAATGAAGAAGAAAAAATGAATAAAAAAAAGAAAAATCCAATTATTTCTACTATCAAAAAGGCATTTGATTATATTCGAAATAGTCAAATAATTTCACATCTTTTTTATGAATTATCCTGCGTGTCACAAGCATATGTATTTTACAAATTATCACACCAACTTAGTAACTCGTATAAATCTGTTCTTCAACATCAAGGAAGCCCTTTATTTCTTAAGCCCGAAATAAAGGCTCCTTTTGAAACACAAGGAATGGGTCATTCGAGTTATGAAATGAATCACTGGAAAACCTGCTTAAGAGGGTTAAGAGGACATTATCAATACGATTTATCTCAGATCAGATGGTCTAGATTAATACCAGAAAAATGGCGAAATAGAGTTCATCAGCGTCGTATAGCTAAAAATGAAAATTTTAGCAAATGTCATCCAAAAGACCAATTAATTCATTTCAAGAAACAAAAACAATTTGAAGTGGATTCATTATCTAATCAAAAAGAGAATTTTCAAAAATACTATAGATATGATCTTTTATCATATCAATTTCTTAATTATGAAAATAAAAGGGAATGCTGTTTTTATAGATCTCCGTTTCAAGGAAATACGAACCAAGAGATTTCTTATAAAACGGCTAAACCTTTTGATAGGCTGAGGAACTTCCCTATTAAGAATTTTCTAGGAAAGATTCCATGTATGGAAAAAACGACCGATCCAAAATATTTGGATTGGAAAATTCTCCATTTTGATTTTAGAAAAAAACACGAAATTCAGTCCTGGATCATGATCGATACCAATAGGAATCAAAGGAAAAAAATGCGTACTAATAATTCTGAAAAAATTCAGAAAAAGGATCTTTTTTATCTTATGATTGCAGATAGGATTCCAGAAATCAATCCACCAAATTCAAACGGATTTTTTGATTGGATGGGAATGAATGAAAAAATGCTAAAGGATCTCATATGGAATCGTTGGTTCTTCCCAGAATTTGTGTTACTTTCTAATGCATATAAAACGAAACCTTGGGTTATACCAAGCCAATTACTTCTTTTAAATTTGAATAGAAGCCAATTACTTCTTTTAAATTTGAATAGAAATCAAAATAGTAGTAGTACTGATTTGAATAGAAATCAAAATAGTAGTAGTACTGATTTGAATAGAAATCAAAATAGTAGTAGTACTGATTTGAATAGAAATCAAAATAGTAGTAGTACTGATTTGAATAGAAATCAAAATAGTAGTAGTACTGATTTGAATAGAAATCAAAATAGTAGTAGTACTGATTTGAATAGAAATCAAAATAGTAGTAGTAAGATCAATGACAAGGAAAAAGGAAGTTTTTTGATAGCATCGAATCATCGAAATCAAGAAGAAAAAGAATCCACAAGCCGAGGAGATCTTGAATCCGTTCTCCCACAACAAAAAGGTATTGAAGAAAATTCTGAAAGATCAGGCATGAAAAAAGGGAAAAAGAAAAAAAAAAAAAAGAAGGAAACAGAACTAGATTTGTTCCTGAAACGTTATTTTCTTTTTCAATTGAAATTCGACGATATTTTGAATCAAAGAATGATCAATAATATCAGGACGTATTGTCTCCTGCTTAGACTGAGAGATCCAAGAAGAATTCTTCTAGCCTCGATTGAAAGGAAACAAATGAGTTTGGATATCATGGTGCTTCGGGATTTTAGACAATTCATGAAAACAGAAGCATTTACTATAGAACTCATTCGTCTGTCTGGAAAAAAAGATGGACAATTGATTATGTATCAAACCATAGGTACTTCGTTGGTTCATAAGAGTAAGCGCGAAACGAAATCCCAAGAGCCAAAGCCAAGATATGTTCTTAAGAAAGATTTTGATGAAGCTATTTCAGCACATAACAGAATAAGTAGAAATAGAGACAAAAATCATTTTGATTTACTTGTTCCTGAAAATATTTTATCGTTTAGACGTCGTAGAGAATTCAGAATTCAAATTTCTTTGAATTCAAAGAATAGAAATGATGTAGATAGAAATCCAGTATTTTGGAACGGAAAGAACGTAAAAAACAGCAGACAAGTTTCACATGACAATAACCATCTTGATAGAGAGAAAAATCAATTCAAATTAATGAAATTAAAGCACTTTCTTTGGCCTAATTATCGATTAGAAGATTTAGCTTGTATGAATCGTTATTGGTTTGATACCAATAATGGCAGTCGTTTCAGTATGTTAAGAATACATCTTTATCCACGATTGAAAATTCGTGGATAATACACTTTTTCTATCTATCCTATACCCTATATATAATATAGGGTATCTGAAATAGGATAGATAGAAAATATAGGGTATCTGAAAGCACACAAATACACAGATCATACACTTTTTCTATCTATCCTATACCCTATATATAATATAGGGTATCTGAAATAGGATAGATAGAAAATATAGGGTATC